AATTCAAGTGCAAATTGCAGGACGTATTGACGGAAAAGAAATTGCGCGTGTTGAATGGATCAGAGAGGGTAGGGTTCCACTACAAACCATTCGCGCTAAAATTGATTATTGTTCCTATACAGTTCGAACAATCTATGGGGTATTAGGCATCAAAATTTGGATCTTTATAGAAGGGGAATAATAAACCTTTATTTCCCTTTGCATTCTATCCAGCGATGTAACAAAAAATGATAAATTAGTTTCTTCTTTTTCTTTTCTGTTCAATAAAAAAAAATGAACAATAATAATTCTATTATAATTCTATAGGGTTTAATAAAAATTTAATTCATCTTTTGATAAAATTGCTATGCTTAGTGTGTGACTCGTTGGTTTTTTGAGGGTTAGTATAAAAAAACAGCCCCATAGTATAAAAATATAAACAAATAACTATAGAAGTAATAACCAACTCATCACTTCGTATTATCTGGATCCAAAGAACCAGTCAAGATATGATATATTGTTCATATTGTTGTAGCAACTGAAATCTTTTTTATTAAAAAATATGCTTCTAAGTTGTCAATCGAAATAAAAAAGAAAGGGTATGGATAATTGGAAAGATGAGAGAAAGAAAGAAAAAGGATATTGATGATATATAATTCCAATATGTAAGGTCTATGAGTCATCTCAGAAAAAATCTGCGTAATAAAGCACCAATACGGATTCATCATTAAATGGATCTGCTCGTCGAACAAAAAATAAAGAGCTTCGAGCCAATAAAGACTAAGAATATTGACTCAAGAACTAACAGCTCCGTTGTAAAATTCAGACCTAACCATTAAGTAAGAAGCGATGGGAACGATGGAACCTATGAATTCAAAAGATTTTAGTGAAAATGAATTCGAATGATTCATTGATCGGGATGGCGGAACCGGCCAGAGACCAATTCATCTATTCGGAAAAGTTATGAACTAATGATAGAACTGAAATAGAAATTGAAAGAGTAAATATTCGCCCGCGAAAACTTTATTTTCTTGGATTGCTAAAATTGGGTCAACCCAATACGATAAAGAGTAAAACAAAAGAAAGATTTGTTTTAACATTCTAAAAGATATAAATATAAGAAAAAAGAGTTATTTAATATATTTAGATTTAGTTATCTATACAAACAAGATACACAAATGAATAATAGATTTGATCTAGATTAAATGAAATCAATGATTCAGTATATTACTTATTAAATACATGTATATCTTAATTCAAATTATATTCTATCTGAATTGAATTCAAAATCTTTAATTTGAATTGATTTTATTCGCGAGGAGCTGGATGAGAAGAAACTCTCACGTCCAGTTCTGTAGTAGAGATGGAATTCAAAACAAACCATCAACTATAACCCCAAAAGAACCAGATTCCGTAAACAACATAGAGGAAGAATGAAGGGAATATCTTATCGAGGTAATACTATTTGTTTTGGTAAATACGCTCTTCAGGCACTTGAACCCGCTTGGATCACATCTAGACAAATAGAAGCAGGTCGACGAGCAATGACACGAAATGCACGTCGCGGTGGAAAAATATGGGTCCGTATATTTCCAGATAAACCAGTTACAGTAAGGCCCGCAGAAACACGTATGGGTTCAGGTAAAGGCTCTCCCGAATATTGGGTAGCTGTTGTTAAACCAGGTCGAATCCTTTATGAAATGGGTGGAGTAACAGAAAATATAGCCCGAAGGGCTATTTCAATAGCAGCGTCCAAAATGCCTATACGAGCTCAATTCATCATTTCGGGATAAAAAAGAAATAGGCCTTAAAAATAGCGGGTGCAGGTTTCTTTTTTTGAACAAATAATATTTCTTTTTTTCTTCGACCTTTGTATTGTAAAAAACAGAAAAAAAAAAAAAAAAAAAAAAAATGATATGATTCAACCTCAGACCCATTTGAATGTAGCAGATAACAGCGGGGCTCGAGAATTGATGTGTATTCGAATCATAGGAGCTAGCAATCGTCGATATGCTCATATTGGTGACGTTATTGTTGCTGTGATCAAAGACGCAGTTCCAAACATGCCTCTAGAAAGATCAGAAGTGGTCAGAGCTGTAATTGTCCGTACTTGTAAAGAACTTAAACGTGACAACGGTATGATAATACGATATGATGACAATGCTGCAGTTGTGATTGATCAAGAAGGAAATCCAAAAGGAACTCGCGTTTTTGGTGCGATTGCCCGAGAATTGAGACAGTTCAATTTTACTAAAATAGTTTCATTAGCTCCCGAGGTATTATAAAATGAGACTACGATATGGTTATAGGTTATAGTAGGGTATTTAAAAGAAATAGATTAAGATTAATTTAGTAGATTTTGTCTCACGTATATACCTTTCAAAATTCATATTAATATTCATAAACAAATACGTAAAAAAAAAAAAAAAAAAAAAAAAAAAAAAAAGAAAAACATGTTGATTATATCCAAATTTGGAGGCACCAATCATTTTAATTAATCATGAGTAGTGATACTATTGCTGACATAATAACCTCTATACGAAATGCCGATATGTATAGAAAAAGCGTGGTTCGAGTAGCATCTACTAATATCAGCCAAAGTATTGTTAAAATACTTTTACGAGAGGGTTTTATCGAAAACGTGAGAAAACATCGAGAAAACAACAAAGATTTTTTGGTTTTAACCCTACGACATAGAAGGAATAGGAAAAGGACTTATCGAAATCTTTTAAATTTAAAACGGATCAGTCGGCCGGGTCTACGAATCTATTCTAACTATCAAAGAATTCCTAGAATTTTAGGCGGGATGGGAGTTGTAATTCTTTCTACCTCTCGGGGTATAATGACAGACCGGGAGGCTCGACTAGAAAGAATAGGCGGAGAAATTTTGTGTTATATATGGTAATTTTTCTAATATCCGAATTGAATAGGAAACTTCTTTTTTGTGAAAAAGAAAAGAGAAGGAGTGGGTTGTCTAATAGGGTTCTTCCTCCACTAGTTGATACTTCAAGGAGGTTTGACCTGGAATGAAAGAACAAAAATGGATTCATGAAGGTTTAATTACTGAATCGCTTCCCAATGGCATGTTCCGGGTTCGTTTAGATAATGAAGATATGATTCTAGGTTATGTTTCAGGAAAGATCCGACGTAGTTTTATACGAATATTGCCAGGAGATAGAGTCAAAATTGAAGTAAGTCGTTATGATTCAACCAGAGGTCGTATAATTTATCGACTCCGCAACAAAGATTCGAAAGATTAGGTTTTTTCAACTTCACTATTTCTTTTTCTTTCGCAGGAATACGATTCAAAATCGAAAATTACAATAAACTTATTTTCTTCCAAGAAAAGGATTCAAAATTAAAGTAAGGAGTGGCAAATATGAAAATAAGAGCTTCTGTTCGTAAAATTTGTGAAAAATGTCGACTAATCCGTCGTCGGGGACGAATTATAGTAATTTGTTCCAACCCAAGACATAAACAAAGACAAGGATAATAAGACTCGTTAAAGACCCAATATACAAATAAGAAGGGGGATCTTTTTTGACATGAAATGGATATATCCATATATCTCTGACTCAAATTTATGAGATGATAAAATATGGCAAAAGCTATACCGAAAAAGGGTTCACGTGGACGTATTAGTTCGCGTAAGAGTATACGTAAAATACCAAAGGGGGTTATTCATATTCAAGCAAGTTTCAATAATACCATTGTGACTGTTACAGATGTACGAGGGCGAGTGGTTTCTTGGTCCTCTGCCGGTACTTGTGGCTTCCAAGGTACAAGAAGAGGGACGCCGTTTGCTGCTCAAACCGCAGCGGCAAATGCTATTCGTGCAGTAGTAGATCAAGGTATGCAACGAGCAGAAGTCATGATTAAAGGTCCCGGTCTTGGAAGAGACGCAGCATTACGAGCTATTCGCAGAAGTGGTATACTATTAACTTTCGTACGGGATGTAACCCCTATGCCACATAATGGCTGTAGACCCCCGAAAAAAAGACGTGTGTAGAAATCAAAATTGAAGATATTTCAATAGCAAGAGAAACAAGAGAGCAAGAGAAACAAGAGAAATAAATGATTCAATGATCAGATCAAATAATATTATTATGGTTCGAGAGAAAATAACAGTATCTACTCGGACACTACAGTGGAAGTGTGTTGAATCAGCAGCAGACAGTAAGCGTCTTTTGTATGGGCGCTTTATTCTGTCTCCGCTTATGAAAGGTCAAGCAGACACAATAGGCATTGCGATGCGAAGAGCTTTGCTTGGAGAAATCGAAGGAACATGTATCACACGCGCAAAATCTGAGAAAATCTCACACGAATATGCTACCATAATGGGTATTCAAGAATCAGTACATGAAATTTTAATGAATTTGAAAGAAATCGTATTGAGAAGTAATCTCTATGGAACTTGTGAGGCGTCTATTTGTGTCAGGGGCCCTGGATATGTAACTGCTCAAGATATCATCTTACCGCCTTATGTAGAAATCGTCGATAATACACAGCATATAGCTAGCTTGACGGAACCCATTGAGTTGGTTATTGGATTACAAATAGAGAAGAATCGTGGATATCTTATAAAAGCGCCAAATACCTTTCAAGATGGAAGTTATCCTATAGATCCTGTATTCATGCCTGTTCGAAATGCGAATCATAGTATTCATTCTTATGAAAATGGTAACAAAGAGATACTATTTCTCGAAATATGGACAAATGGAAGTTTAACTCCTAAAGAAGCACTTCACGAAGCCTCCCGGAATTTGATTGATTTATTGATTCCCTTTTTACATACCAAAGAAGAAAATTTAAGTTTAGAGGACAATCAACACATAGTTCCTTTACCCCCTTTTACCTTTTATGATAAATTGGCTAAACTAAAAAAAAAAAAAAAAAAAATGGCGTTGAAATCGATTTTTATTGACCAATCAGAATTGCCTCCCAGAATCTATAATTGCCTCAAAAGGTCCAACATATATACATTATTGGACCTTTTGAATAACAGTCAAGAAGATCTTATG